TTTTTATATTAATATTAAAAATAACGGTTTATAAATTTAATATTATAATATAGGCTTCCTTTTAATTATATAAATAATTTATATTAATATAATTATTTATTATATAATATATTTATAAAAAATGGGTATTTATTTATAAACCAAATAGTCTTATATTTAAAAGAAAAAAATATTTATATATATATAAATAAATTTATATTAGATATATATAATTATATTAATTATAATTTAAAAATATAATTATATATATATAAATAATTTATATAAATTATATATATATATATATATATATATATACATACTTAAATTAATTAATTTAATATATTAATAATAATAATAATTTTTATATAAATAAATAATATAATTAATTAATATATATTTATAATAAATAATTAATTGTTTTTATAAATTAATTAATAATAAAAAAAAAAAAAAAAATAGGGGAAATTATGAGGAGAATTGTACTAAAATTATTTATTAAATTTTAATTATTATAATAATAAAATTTTATATTAATTTAAATATTTTTTATATTATTGTATAATAAATTTATTTAAATTTATTATTACAAAATTTAGGTTATTAATATTATTTTATTCTAGTTAAATATTTTATTTATATTTTATTTTACATGTAAATTTTTGTGTGAATTATTATTAATTTTAAAAATAAATAATTATAAATTATTCGCAGTAATTAATATTAATTATAAAAGAAATTTTGAATTAGTAATAATATATAGTATTGGTAAAATTTGTGCCAGCTACTGCGGTTATACAAATGATGCAAATAAAAATTTTTAGTATTAGTTAAATTGTGTTTATTTAATATATTCATAAATTTATTAGGTGAAATTTTTAAATTTATTTATTATTAATTATTAATTAATTTAAGCTATAAAAATTTTATAATAAACTAGGATTAGATACCCTATTATTAAAATTAAATAATTAAAATGCTAAAGTAGTATTAGTTATATTCTTAAAATTTAAAGAATTTGGCGGTGTTTTAGTCTATTTAGAGGAATCTGTTCTGTTATTGATAATCCACGTTGGACCTAACTTAATTTTGTTTTCAATTTGTATATCGCCGTCATCAGAATATATTATAAGATTAATAATTTTCTAAATATTTTATTAAATAAAATGTCAGGTCAAGGTGCAGTTTATGGTTAAGTAGAAATGGATTACAATAAAATTATTTAAACGGATTATTTTTTGAAATAAAAATATGAAGGTGGATTTAATAGTAATATAAAATAGATTATTTATATGATTAAAGCTCTAAAACATGCACACATCGCCCGTCGCTCTCATTTTTAAAATGAGATAAGTCGTAACATAGTAGATGTACTGGAAAGTGTATCTAGAATGACAATTTAAAGCTTAATTAGTAAAGCATTTCATTTACATTGAAAAGAAATTTGTGCAATTCAATTTAAATTGATAATATTTATTTATTAATTTGTTTTTTTTTTATTAAATTATTAATAAAAATAATTTTAATGATTTTAGTTTTAGTAATGTATAATGAATCAATAATTTTAATTATAGTGTATTAGTATTGTAAAAGAATATTGAAATAATTTGAAAAATTTTTATTTAAAAAGAAAATTTTATTTATTGTACCTTGTGTATCAGGGTTTATTAAATAATAAATTATTATATTAATTTTTCTCGAATTTTAAAGATTTAATTGTATAAAAAAGTTATTGTAGAATAACTATTTTGAATATATAATTAGAAATGAAATGTTAATCGTTTTAAAATATATCTAGTTTTTTAAGAAATAAATTTAATTTAGTTTATTTATTTTATTAATTTAATTTTTTAATTTAATAAATGAATAAAATAATATTTTAAGGGATAAGCTTTAAAATAAATTTTTATATTTTTAATAATTAAAAAATAAATATAAGCTTAAAAATAGCTATTATTAATAAATCTGTTATAATTTATTTTTTATTTAAAATTATTTATTTTTAAATTAAATTTTTTATTAAAATATAATTTTTAATTAGTTAAAATTATAAATTATGATAAAATTAGTATATAAATTTATATAATGTAGTTAATTTGATAGGTTTAAATGAAGAATTCGGCAAATTAAATATGTTCACCTGTTTAACAAAAACATGTCTTTTTGATTTATATATAAAGTCTAGCCTGCCCACTGAAATTTAAAGGGCCGCGGTATTTTGACCGTGCGAAGGTAGCATAATCAATAGTCTTTTAATTGAAGGCTGGTATGAATGGTTGAATGAGATATATACTGTTTTTTTTAAATTTTTATAGAACTTTATTTTTTAATTAAAAAGTTAAAATATAATTAAAGGACGAGAAGACCCTATAGATCTTTATTTTTATAAATTATAAATTATAAAGAATATTAAAATTTATATTTTTGATAAAATTTTACTGGGGTGGTATTAAAATTTAATAAACTTTTATTTGTTATTTACATTGATTTATGAGTTTTAGATCCTATATTATGGATTAAAAAATTAAGTTACCTTAGGGATAACAGCGTAATTTTTTTAGAGAGTTCATATCGATAAAAAAGATTGCGACCTCGATGTTGGATTAAGAGTTATTTTTAGGTGTAGAAGTTTAAAGTTTAGGTCTGTTCGACCTTTGAATTCTTACATGATCTGAGTTCAAACCGGCGTAAGCCAGGTTGGTTTCTATCCTTAATTAATTATTATATTGTAGTACGAAAGGACCTAATATAAAAAATATAATTTTAATTTATTTGAAAATTAATAATTTTGTTTACTATTTTGGCAGATTAGTGCAATAAATTTAGAATTTATAAATATAATTTTTAATTATAAATAGTATTGTTTATATATGATTTAATTTTACCTTTAATTGGAAGATTACTATTAGTTATTTGTGTTATAGTAGGAGTTGCTTTTTTAACTTTACTTGAACGTAAAGTTTTGGGTTATATTCAAATTCGTAAAGGACCAAATAAAGTAGGGTTTAACGGATTGTTACAGCCTTTTAGTGATGCTGTAAAATTATTTACTAAAGAACAAACATACCCTTTAGTGTCTAATTATATTTCTTATTATTTTTCTCCAGTATTTTCGTTATTTTTATCTTTATTAATTTGAATGTGTATCCCTTATTTAATTAAATTATATTCTTTTAATTTAGGAGTGTTATTTTTTTTATGTTGTACTAGATTAGGGGTGTATACTGTTATAATTGCTGGTTGATCTTCAAATTCAAATTATGCTTTATTAGGAGGACTACGAGCAGTAGCTCAAACAATTTCTTATGAAGTTAGTTTAGCTTTAATTTTATTAAGTTTTATTTTTTTAATTGGTAATTATAATTTTATAAATTTTTATAATTATCAATCTTATATTTGATTTATTTTTTTTTGTTTTCCTTTAGGGTTAGTTTGATTAGCTTCTTGTTTAGCTGAAACTAATCGTACTCCTTTTGATTTTGCGGAAGGAGAATCAGAACTAGTATCTGGGTTTAATGTTGAATATAGAAGAGGAGGGTTTGCATTAATTTTTTTAGCCGAGTATTCAAGAATTTTATTTATGAGAATATTATTTGTTGTTATTTTTTTAGGGGGGGATATTTATAGATTATTATTTTTTTTTAAATTAACTTTTATTTCATTTATTTTTATTTGAGTTCGAGGAACTTTACCTCGATTTCGGTATGATAAATTAATGTATTTAGCATGAAAAAGTTTTTTGCCTCTTTCTTTAAATTATTTATTTTTTTTTGTAGGGTTTAAAATTTTTTTAATTTCTTTATTATTTTAATGAATAATTTTTAGTATAAATTAATAGAAAGGATTAACTTCTTTCTTATGTTTTCAAGACATATGCTATAAAAGCTTATTAATTAATTTAATAATTTATCTCAATACTTAGCTACTAAAGGATTAATAATAAAGTATGAAAAATATAAGATTGTAAGAATTTGACCAGTTAAAATATATGGGTCTTCTACAGGTCGAGCTCCAATTCAAGTTAATAATGATGCAACAATTACTATATTTCAATATAAAATTTGATTTAATGGATAAAATTGTAATCCTCGAAACTTACTTGAATGAGTGAAAGGTAAAATTAATAAAATTGCAATAGATAAAACTAAAGCAATTACTCCTCCTAATTTATTAGGAATTGATCGTAAAATAGCATAAGCAAATAAAAAATATCATTCAGGTTGAATATGAACTGGAGTAACTAAAGGATTAGCAGGAATAAAATTTTCTGGGTCTATTAGTAAATAATTAAATTTTCAAATAAATGCTACTAAAATTCATAAAAATACAATAAATCCAAAAATATCCTTATAAATAAAATAAGGATGGAAAGGAATTTTATCAACATTTCTATTTAATCCAAGGGGATTGTTTGATCCTGTTTGATGTAAAAATAATAAATGAATTATTATTAATGCCAAAATAATAAATGGGAAAATAAAATGAAATGTGAAAAATCGAGTTAAAGTAGCATTATCAACAGCAAACCCTCCTCAAATTCATTGTACTAAGTCTATTCCTAAGTAAGGAACAGCTGATAATAAATTAGTAATTACTGTAGCTCCTCAAAATGATATTTGTCCTCAAGGTAAAACATATCCTAAAAATCCTGTTGCTATAGTTAAAAATAAAATAATTACTCCAGTATTTCATGTTATATGATATAAATATGATTCATAATATACTCCCCGTCCAACATGAATAAATAAACAAGCAAAAAAAAATGAAGCTCCATTTGCGTGGCAAATTCGTAAGAATCATCCATTATTTACGTCTCGACAAATATGGTTAACTCTATTAAAAGCAGTTTCAATATCAGCAGCGTAATGTATAGCTAAAAATAATCCTGTTAAAATTTGAATTATTAAACATAATCCTAATAATGATCCAAAATTTCATCATGCTGAAATATTAGAGGGGGCGGGTAAGTCTACTAATGCATTATTAGCAATACTAATTAAAGGGTGATTTTTTCGAATTGGTTTAAACATTAATTTATTGGTCGTAAAGGACCATAAAATTTTTTAGTAATTTTTACAGTTACTAATAAAGTTAAAAATAAATAGTTAATTAAAAGTAATGTAATTAAATTAGTTGGAAAATTATATATTTTATTTAATGATAAAATATTTTCGTTAATTAAATTATTTATGTTAGATAATTTTTCTATTTCTATATTTATAATAAATTGTTCAATTAATGATTTGTCAATAAAAAAAAATAAAATACTAAAAATAGAAAAAATAATTAAACTAATTATTGTCAATCTAAATGATATAGAAAATATTTCATTTGAAGATAAAGATGTTACATAAATAAATAAAATTAATATTCCTCCTAAAAAAATTAAAAATAATACATATGAAAATCAAAATGTTTTTACATAGATTCTAGTAATTAAACAAGTTAAAAAAGTTTGGATTAATAATATTAATCCTATTGATAAGGGATGTTTTATTTGTATAAAAATAAATCTTATAATTAAACATAATGTTATAATAATTAATTTTGTAATATCAAGAAATAGTTTATTTAAAATATTAACTTTGGGAGTTAGTGAAAAAGAAATTTCTTTTTTCTTGAAGTTTAAAAAGAATTATATCTTAATTTTAGTTTACAAGACTAATGTTTTATGTTAAACTATTTAAACTAATTAAATTAATGGCAAATATGTATTTATTATTTATTTTATCAATAATTATATTTATTTTTGGGTGTTTGGTATTTGTATCTAATCGAAAGCATTTATTATCTACTTTATTAAGATTAGAATTTATAGTATTAAGATTATTTATTTTTTTATTTTTTTATTTAAATTTTATAAATTATGAGCTTTATTTTAGAATATTTTTTTTAACCTTTTGTGTATGTGAAGGAGTTTTAGGTCTTTCAATTTTAGTTTCAATAATTCGAACTCATGGTAATGATTATTTTCAAAGATTTTCTATTTTACAATGTTAAAGTTTGTATTTATATTAATTTTTATAGTTCCTCTTTCTTTTTTAAAAAGTAATTATTGAACGGTTCAAAATTTATTATTTTTTTTTACTTTTCTTTTTATGATTAATTTTAGTTCTTTAAATTATTTTAATTATATTTCTTATTATTTTGGGTTGGATATAATTTCATTTGGGTTAATTTTATTAAGATTTTGAATTTGTGGATTAATGTTAATGGCTAGTGAAAAAGTTTATAGATATAATAATTATAAAAATTTATTTATTTTTATAATTTTGTTTTTATTAATAATATTAGTATTAACTTTTAGTTCAATAAGAGTATTTATATTTTATTTATTTTTTGAAGCTAGTTTAATTCCAACTTTATTTTTAATTTTAGGCTGAGGGTATCAGCCTGAGCGTTTACAAGCAGGAGTATATTTATTATTTTATACTTTGTTAGCTTCTTTACCTTTATTAGTAGGTATTTTTTATATTTTAGATATTAATAATACTTTGTCTTTTACTTTATTACTAAATTTTAGTTTTATAGATTTAAATTTATTATATTTATCGTTAATTTTTGCTTTTTTAGTAAAGATACCAATATTTTTAGTTCATTTATGATTACCAAAGGCTCATGTTGAAGCCCCTGTTTCAGGTTCTATAATTTTAGCAGGTATTTTATTAAAGTTAGGGGGGTATGGTTTGTTACGAATGTTTTCTTTATTACAAATAAGTGGTGTAAAGTATAATTATTGATGAATTAGAATTAGTTTAGTTGGAGGAGTATTAATTAGATTGATTTGTTTACGTCAAACAGATTTGAAGGCTTTGATTGCTTATTCATCTGTCGCTCATATAGGAATTGTATTAAGTGGGTTGTTAACTTTAACTTATTGAGGATTAACTGGTTCTTATGCTTTAATAATTGCTCATGGTCTTTGTTCTTCAGGACTTTTTTGTTTAGCTAATATTTCTTATGAGCGAATAGGAAGACGAAGTTTATTAATTAATAAGGGGCTTTTAAACTTTATGCCAACATTAAGATTATGATGATTTTTATTATGTTCTGGTAATATGGCTGCTCCTCCTACATTAAATTTATTAGGAGAAATTTCTTTATTAAATAGAATTGTTGCTTGATCATGAGTAACTATAATTATATTAACTTTTTTATCTTTTTTTAGAGCTGCTTATTCTTTATATTTATTTGCTTATAGTCAACATGGAAAGGTTTATTCAGGAGTTCATTTTTTTTCAGTAGGGACTGTTCGAGAATTTTCTTTATTAATATTACATTGAGTTCCTTTAAATATTTTAATTTTAAAAAGAAGTTTTTGTATATTATGAATTTATTTAAATAGTTTAAAAAAAATATTGATTTGTGGTGTCAATGATATGATTGTTTCATTTTAGATCGTGAATAGTTTAGTTAATTATTGTAAAACAAGTTTTTATTTTTTGATCTTTATTAGTATTAGTTTATTTTTAATAAGAATAAAGTTTATTTTAAGAGATTTAGTTTATTTTATTGAGTGAGAGGTATTGTCTTTGCAGTCTATATCAATTGTTATAACTTTTTTATTTGATTGAATAAGATTAATATTTATATCTTTTGTTTTGTTAATTTCTTCTTTAGTTATTTTTTATAGTAATCAATATATAGAAGAAGATTATAATATTAATCGATTTATTTTATTAGTTTTAATATTTGTTATATCTATAATATTATTAATTATTAGCCCAAATTTAATTAGAATTTTATTAGGATGAGATGGGTTAGGGTTGGTTTCTTATTGTCTAGTAATTTATTTTCAAAATGTGAAGTCTTATAATGCTGGGATATTAACTGCTTTATCTAATCGGGTTGGAGATGTGGCTTTATTATTAGCAATTGCTTGAATATTAAATTATGGAAGTTGAAATTATATTTTTTATTTAGACATATTATCTACTAAGTTT